TTCAATTAGAAGATTTTTATTCAAAAAAAAAAATTAACTAAGTTTTCTATGTTCAATCTTTTGAATTCCATTTTTATAATTTGAAAAAAAAAAGATTTAAATATACCAAACTTCGAGAATCCTTATTTAAATCAAATAAATACTACAATCTGCAATTCATGATTTTTCTGAAGACAAAACGTAGCCCCTTATCAGATTTGAACCGATGACTTACGCCTTACCATGGCGTTACTCTACCACTGAGTTAAAGGGGCTTTTTTTTTTACATTTTTAATTAATGAATTAATGTCTAACTCTAAATAATAAAAAAAGATTCCGAAATTAGAAAGCAAAAGGGTTTTTTGTTATAATTAGTAATTTACACGCGGAAAAGTAAATAATTCATACAAGAAAAGCGAGTCAAACTAGTGAATAGAAAAAAAAATAAGGTTTATTAAAGGATCAATATAATGAATCTTTTCAAGATAAAAATTAATTAAATTATCTACCATCATAAAAAGATTCAGGTATATTCTTAAATATACCTTAATCAAAGTGACTTCGCCCCCTTTTTTTATTAATTTTTATTAATTAGTTAATAATTAGATTTAATAATTAGATTAATTAGATTCGCCGAAGAAAATCTTATCTGAATTAGAATCAACTAAAAAATAATTTGATAACTAATTCATCTTTTGACTCCTATATCCTTTTAGGATTTGTTAATCTTTTGGTCAAGATTGAAAAAAAAAGCTCTTTTATCTATCTTAACAATAAGTAAATCAATGTAGGTTTGAAAGACCAATCACTGCCGTAGGGTCTTTTTGAAGTCAAATCACACAATTTCATTATATTGACAATTTCAAAAAAGTGAACATACTATGTTCATAGGATGCTTGATAGACATACAAATGTGCCCCCATCGTCTAGTGGTTCAGGACATCTCCCTTTCACGGAGGCAGCGGGGATTCGACTTCCCCTGGGGGTAGGGTATTACGAAAGGAAGTTGATCATGAATTATTCATAAGTTTGAAAAGGATTCTTCCTGGGTCGATGCCCGAGCGGTTAATGGGGACGGACTGTAAATTCGTTGGCACTATGTCTACGCTGGTTCAAATCCAGCTCGGCCCAAAAATTCACTTTTTCACGGATCCTCCATGAAAAAAAATAAGCAAATATTTTATTTTTTTTGAGACAAATAAAACTTGTGATTTAGGGATCAATCTCTATTTTTATATAGATTCTAAATTATCTAGATTATAAAGTAGAAAATGGAATAAAAAGAAAGAGTAATGGAAAGGAAATAATTAGCAATCGAATTAGATTTTAAATAATAAAGCAAGCTGATCAAAAATCAAAAAAGGGTGCCCCTAAAAAAGTGTATATCCATGAATATAGGAGTCAATAGATTTATCTATTGTACCCCCCTCGCATCTACCGTAACTTTTTCTATTTCAATTTGAAATTCAAAAAGAAAGATTACAAAAGAATTTCAATACAATTCATTCCATAACAAATCAAATGTTGTATCGTTTCAATTTTATTTTTCTGGGATTGTAGTTCAATTGGTCAGAGCACCGCCCTGTCAAGGCGGAAGCTGCGGGTTCGAGCCCCGTCAGTCCCGAGGATCTAAATCAAGAATGAAATAAAAAAAACATTAATTCAATCCACTTTTTTTAAAAAGCGAAGAGTAGACAAATTGTCTAAAAAAATTTCAAAAGATGGCCCATTTAGGATTAGGATTTCATTTTAAGTTGTCCTGCTTTTTTTTCTTCCTTCCATTCAATTTATATATAATGAGATTTACTAAAGTAAAAAAATCGATCGTTCGCTATAGTTCATAACTAAATTCCTTATTTTTTTTCTAGGTCTGATGAAAGATTCTTTTTATTGCTAGCTAAAGATTCCAATTTTGTAATTGGATATGGATAAAAGATCTTTCTGTGTTATACTATTCCATTTTCGACGACGAATCGATTTGATAACTCAGATATTGTTATTCATAATATGGGTATGATTCGATATCATCGAGCTGAGATCCATCCCATCCCATTTAATTTAGCGAAGAAAGATTCATCATCTATATGGGATTAAATCCCGAAGTTATTGTCAAGTAAAAAAAGGAAACGATGACCTATGGAAGTTAATATTCTCGCCTTTATTGCTACTGCACTCTTCATTCTAGTTCCTACTGCTTTTTTGCTTATAATATACGTCAAAACTGTTAGTCAAGGTAATTAATTTATTAATTTTAATAAAGGTGAACTTATTAAGTTCTTCTAAATAAGAAATCATTGGTAAATTGAGTTCCATTTCAAGACTTAGATCAAAGAAGTGGACTAGAATCTCTCGTCTTATATGCGATAGGAGAGCGGCCTAGTAGAAAGAACTAGAAAGAATTGTATAGTTCTTTCTAGTTCTTTCTACTAGAGCTATCCCTTTTTAAAATCTTATTGTTTCAATTTATTATCGAAAGAGAGAAAAGCCTTACTATCTAATAAGAATAGTCATTCTAACTATTCTTATTAGATAGAATCACGAACGGAATCCTTTGTTATTCCATTTTAAATTACAATAAATCGTAACCTCACTTAAAGTAGACTAAATAAAGATAAAGTGTTTGCAGAACAATCTAAATTAATAGAGTTTTTTTTATCAACGCAATTACTCAATTAATAAAGAGTACCCTTATAATCCACTTCTTCCCCATACTACGAGTGAAAGGGAAAATGTAAAGACTACCATTAAAGCAGCCCAAGCGAGACTTACTATATCCATATGAATTCTGTCCCCTAACATTCTTTCTAAAAATATTTTTATATTTTTGGTCAATTATTCAATAAAAATAGTAAGATTACTTTCAATTTCAAAGAGTAAAAAAAAAAAAAGATTCAAAATCAAAATCACATAGTTTGTGGTCCAATAGATTTGAGGTAATGAAAAAGTTTAAAAAGACAAATTGAATTTGAAAATAGAAGACCCACTTCAATGATTCCTAATAAAATTGGAAAAGATTAAGAAGAAAAGGAAAACCTTTGGTTTAAGTGAAATATTTCAAATATATATATATATATTTGAAATATTATTGAATTTTAAATAATAATAATAATAAAGTATATTAAGAATAAAAAAAACCATTTGTTGATTACTTATTCTTCATTAAGTACAAAAAAAAATGGACGAACCAAAAAAAGATATTTATTTTTTGTGACTCCATTTTATTTTTATATTTGTCTATTTGATATGTAAAATTCTCCATTCACTTAATTTGATTGATTGACTTAGATTGATTGACTTACTAAGTATTGACCGGGGTTCCTCTACAAGGTCTCCCAAATGGATCTTCTGTATCTTGATCGAATTTAATTTAAGATCCATTATATAAATAATATATTATTAACCTGAACATTATTCAGTATAGTAAGATTTCTCAATTCTTTTTTTTTCTATTTATTTCTATTTATGTATTTCTTCAATTTTAAATTGAATTCATATTAATATATGAAATATGAACCAAATTTTACCATATTCTAAAAAAAAGGAACTCTCAGATGTTTTGAATTAATCCCATAGATAGTAAAAATAGCAAAAGTTCTTATCCTTCGCATGATTCTGAACTTAGATCAATTCTATTGTTAATTGTTACCATAGGCGGCACCCAGATTTGAACTGGGGAAAAAGGATTTGCAGTCCCCCGCCTTACCACTCGGCCATGCCGCCAAAGCCTTAGAAACTTTATTTTGAAAAAAAAAAGATTCAATCGTTCTTTATTTTACTTTGAATAATTTAATCTTTATTTTTCGAGATAAAAAATGGAAAAATAATATTTTTTTTATTTGTATTATTTGTAAAGAATTGTAAAGAAAAAGTACACTTAATAAATTTCATTTGTTTTCTATTTATCTTTTTGTTGTTTCAATTTAATACTTCTATCATTCCTTTTTTGATTCTATTGAAATTTATTTCTTCGATAAATTCTTTCGTTAGATTAGAATAGAACAAACCACACACACTATTGAAATTTAAACTTTTCTTTTTTTTTTTTTTCTACTGAAATTAAAATAAAACCAAATGTGAATCTTGAGTTACCAAAATACTAGAACAATTCGAAGTCGAACCTAAAATTTTGGACTGTGAATTTAGGAACGAGTATTAAATTTCAAGAAAAAATCATATTTCACTAATGCTATATTCTTTTTCTTTTTGATTTCTAATTTCTATTATAACAACATAATAGACTATATGGAAACCCCTTAACAGAAAAATTATTCCAAGAGATAGGATATCTAAACAAATATCTTATCCTTTATTTACTTTAAATAAGATTCTCTAACCTGTTAGAGATACTTAGACTGATCTCCTCTATACATATGTTTAATAAATTCTTTTATGTATTGTATACGTTGGAATCTTTTAATCTATTTTTAATTTTAATCTATTTTTAAATAGATGAATATTTAATAATGAATACAATTCTACCTAATTTAGGTATCAAATTCGTTTTATTCTTTTCTTCCTTTATTATTTTTATTATTTAGGAAATATTCGAATATATATAGTACTTGTAGTTTGATAAGATTTTATGGGATTCTGTAAACAGAATAAAAATTCTATGATTGCCAGATCGATTGTTAAAATTGGATTGCAGGAAGAAAGATCCAAAAAAAGATAGAATCTTTATTTATTTTCTTTTTTTTTCAATAAATGGGAAATTCAAAATGCTGGTAGATAGAAATGAAGGAATGTCTACAATACCTGGATTTAATCAGATCCAATTTGAAGGATTTTGTCGGTTCATTGATCAAGGCTTAAAAGAGGAACTCTCTAAGTTTCCAAAAATAGAAGATCCAGATCAAGAAATGGAATTTCAATTATTTGTAGAAAGGCATAAATTAGTAGAACCTTTGATAAAAGAAAGAGATGCTGTATATGAATCACTCACATATTCTTCGGAATTATATGTATCCGCGGGACTCATTTGGAAAACCAGTCGAAATATGCAAGAGCAAACAATTTTTATTGGCCAAATCCCTTTAATGAATTCCATCGGAACTTTTATAGTAAATGGAATATACAGAATTGTGATCAATCAAATATTACAAAGCCCCGGTATCTATTACCAGACGGAATTGGACCATAACGGGATTTCCGTTTATACCGGAATAATAATATCGGATTGGGGAGGAAGAGTCAAATTAGAGATAGATAGAAAAGCCAGGATATGGGCTCGTGTGAGTAGGAAACAAAAGATCTCTATTCTAGTTCTATTATCAGCTATGGGTTTGAATCTTCGAGAAATTATAGAAAATGTTTATTACCCTGAGATTTTCTTGTCTTTCCTGAATGATAAGGAGAAAAAAAAAATGGGTTCAAAAGAGAATTCCATTCTGGAATTTTATCAACAATTTACTTGTGTAGGCGGAGATCCAGTTTTTTCAGAATCCTTATGTAAAGAATTGCAAAATAAATTCTTTCAACAAAGATGTGAATTAGGACGAATTGGCCGAGTAAATATAAACAGGAGATTGAATCTTGATATACCCACTAACAATACATTTTTGTTACCACGAGATATATTAGCAGCGGCGGATCTTTTGATTGGAATGAAATTTGGAATGGGTACACTTGATGATATGAATCATTTAAAAAATAAACGTATTCGTTCGGTCGCGGATCTTTTACAAGATCAATTTGGATTGGCCCTAATTCGTTTAGAAAATGTGGTTAGGGGGACTATATCTGGAACAATTAGACATAAATTGATACCGACCCCTCAAAATTTGGTAACATCAACTCCAGTAACAACCACTTATGAATCGTTTTTTGGATTACACCCATTATCTCAAGTTTTGGATCGAACTAATCCATTAACACAAATTGTTCATGGTAGAAAATTAAGTTATTTGGGACCCGGAGGATTGACAGGACGAACTGCTAGTTTTCGAATACGAGATATACATCCTAGTCACTATGGGCGCATTTGCCCAATTGACACATCTGAAGGAATCAATGTTGGACTTATTGGATCTTTAGCAATTCATGCCAAGATTGGGCATTGGGGTTCTTTAGAGACCCCATTTTATAAAATAAATGAGAGCTCCCAAAAAAAACGTATACTCTATTTAGCACCCAATAGAGATGAATACTATATGGTAGCAGCAGGAAATTCTTTGGCGTTGAATCGAGGTATTCAAGAAGAACAGGTTGTTCCAGCACGATATCGTCAAGAATTTTTGACTATTGCATGGGAACAGGTTCATTTTCGAAGTATTTTTCCTTTCCAATATTTTTCTATTGGTGCTTCCCTCATTCCTTTTATTGAGCATAATGATGCAAATCGAGCTTTAATGAGTTCTAATATGCAACGTCAAGCAGTTCCGCTTTCTCGGTCCGAAAAATGCATTGTTGGAACCGGATTGGAACGTCAAGTGGCTCTAGATTCTGGAGTTTCTGCTATAGCTAACCACGAGGGAAAAATAATTCATACGGATATTGACAAGATCCTTTTATCGGGCAATGGGGATACTGTAAAGATTCCGTTAGTTATATATCAACGTTCTAACAAAAATACGTGTCTACATCAAAAAACCCAGGTTCGGCGGGGTAAATCCATTAAAAAGGGTCAAATTTTAGCAGATGGGGCTGCCACTGTTGGGGGGGAACTTGCTTTGGGCAAAAACATCTTAGTAGCATATATGCCATGGGAAGGTTACAATTTTGAGGATGCGGTACTTATTAGCGAACGGATGGTATATGAAGATATTTTTACATCTTTTCACATACGAAAATATGAGATTCAAACTCATGTCACAAGTCAAGGCCCCGAAAGGATCACTAATGAAATACCTCATCTCGAAGCTCAGTTACTTCGAAATTTAGACAAAAATGGAATTGTCAGGTTGGGATCTTGGGTAGAGACAGGCGATATTTTAGTAGGTAAATTAACTCCTCAAATGGCAAAAGAATCATCATATGCTCCGGAAGAGAGATTATTACGGGCTATACTGGGCATTCAGGTATCTACTTCAAAAGAAACGTCTTTAAAATTACCTATAGGAGGTAGGGGTAGAGTTGTTGATGTTAGATGGATCCAGAAAAAAGGGGGTTCAAGTTATAATCCAGAAACAATTCGTGTATATATTTTACAGAAACGTAAAATTAAAGTAGGTGATAAAATAGCTGGGAGACATGGAAACAAGGGAATCATTTCAAAAATTTTGCCTAGACATGATATGCCTTATTTACAAGATGGAAGGCCTATTGATATGGTTTTAAATCCTTTAGGAGTACCTTCACGAATGAATGTAGGGCAAATATTTGAATGTTCGCTGGGGTTCGCGGGAGATTTTCTAGAAAAACATTATCGAATAGGACCTTTTGATGAGAAATATGAACAAGAGGCTTCTAGAAAATTAGTGTTTTCTGAATTATATGAAGCGAGCAAACAAACATCTAATCCCTGGGTATTTGAACCCGAACATCCGGGAAAAAGTAAACTCTTTGATGGACGAACAGGAGAACCTTTTGAACAGCCTGTTATAATAGGAAAGCCTTATATCTTGAAATTAATTCATCAAGTTGATGATAAAATACATGGACGTTCCAGTGGACATTATGCACTTGTTACCCAACAACCTCTAAGAGGAAGGGCCAAGCAAGGGGGTCAGCGAGTTGGAGAAATGGAGGTTTGGGCTCTCGAGGGATTTGGTGTTTCTCATATTTTACAGGAGATGCTTACATATAAATCTGATCATATTAGAGCTCGACAAGAAGTACTTGGTACTACGGTCATTGGAGGAATAATCCCCAAACCTGAGGATGCTCCAGAATCTTTTCGATTACTTGTTCGAGAACTACGATCTTTGGCTCTGGAACTGAATCATTTCCTTATATCTGAGAAAGATTTTCAGATGAATAAGAAGGAAGTTTAATCCGACTTAATCAGAATATTTGTATATGATCGATTGGTATAAACATCAACAATTAAGAATTGGATTAGTTTCACCTCAACAAATAAGTGCTTGGGCTAAAAGGATCCTTCCTAATGGAGAAATTGTTGGAGAAGTGACAAAGCCCTATACTTTTCATTACAAAACCAATAAACCAGAAAAAGATGGATTATTTTGTGAAAGAATTTTTGGACCTATAAAAAGTGGAATTTGTGCTTGTGGAAATTATCGCGTAATTGGAGATAAAAACGAAGATCCAAAATCGTGTGAACAATGTGGAGTACAATTTGTTGATTCTCGAATACGACGATACCAAATGGGCTACATCAAATTGGCCTGCCCAGTAACTCATGTGTGGTATTTGAAACGACTTCCTAGTTATATCGCGAATCTTTTAGATAAACCTCTTAAAGAATTAGAGGGCCTAGTATACTGCGATGTGTGATTTGATTGAGATTCTTATTTTTTTTACAGTTTCGTAATCATAAACTGTCATCTCATTTAATCGAATAGGGATGCCTTAGCTCTGACATGTTTCTGTCGAAAAGAACATGAAACTCAGAAATTGGGGGTGTAATCAAGATTTCCCTTAATAAAGTGGAAGTGATCTATGGTCGATTCAGTAACAACTAAAAAAAGATTTCCCTTGTGAAAATAGACTTCACTTAAGTGTATGGGATTAAATCAATCATTGCCTTTTTATAAAATTATAAAAAAAGGGGGATTCTTATTTTCATTCTACTCAAGTATAGAAATAGGTCATGTCATGGTTTTCGGATTCTCTACATCGCATAGAGATTCTTATTGTCAGAGTAGCATGGTATAACCGTCGAGGTAAGTTTGGGACCTAAATGATCAAACGAAAGGTAAGAAACCAGAAACAAGTAAATCCTGTCTGAATTTCTAGTCTTTTGGACTTTAGCATTCGAAGGGAAATAGACTACTCAAGAATTTTCTATTTTAGTTACTTTGTAAGTGTGAGAATTGATGGAAATAAAGAATTTATAAATTTTTTACAAGAACAAAGAGGAATGAATCCAGGAAATGTTGCTTGGTCCTTATTGATAACTTGAGTAACGAGTAGCTCTTTGGGACATTTTATGTAGTTTGAACGAAAGGAAATATTTTTTTTCTTTAACTTTATTTTGGTGAGCTGCTTGAGCCGGATGAAAGGAAACTCTCATGTCCGATTTTGAAGGAGGGAATCCTTGAGGATCCTATCCTAATTTTTCTTTTGCTAGGCCAATAACTAAAAAACCTACTTTCTTACGATTACGAGGTTCATTTAAATACGAAATACAATCTTGGAAATATAGTATTCCATTATTTTTTACTACACAAGGCTTTAATACATTTCGAAATCGAGAAATTGCAACAGGAGCTGGTGCTATCCAAGAACAATTAGCCGATCTGGATTTGCGAGTTATTATAGATTTATCGTCGGTAGAATGGAAAGTTTTAGGGGAAGACGGTCCCGCAGGGAATGAATGGGAAGATCGAAAAATAAGTAGAAGAAAGGATTTCTTGGTTAGACGCATAGAATTAGCTAAGCTTTTTATTCGAACAAACATAGAACCTGAATGGATGGTTTTATGTCTTTTACCGGTTCTCCCTCCCGAACTTAGACCAATTATTCAACTAGATGGGGGGAAACTAATGAGTTCAGATATTAATGAACTGTATAGACGAGTTATCTATCGGAATAATACCCTTACAGATCTATTAACAACAAGTAGATCTACACCTGAAGAATTAGTAATGTGTCAGGAAAAATTAGTACAAGAAGCTGTGGATACACTTCTTGATAATGGAATACGGGGACAACCAATGAGGGATGGTCATACTAAGGTTTACAAGTCGTTTTCTGATATAATCGAGGGTAAAGAAGGAAGATTTCGTGAGACTATGCTTGGTAAGCGGGTTGATTATTCAGGACGTTCTGTCATTGTTGTAGGACCTTCGCTTTCATTACATCAATGCGGATTGCCTCGTGAAATAGCAATAGAGCTTTTCCAAACATTTGTAATTCGGGGTCTCATTAGACAACAGTTTGCTTCGAACATTGGAGTTGCTAAGAGTAAAATTCGGGAAAAGGATCCCATTGTATGGGAAATACTTCAGGAAGTAATGCGGGGGCATCCCGTATTACTCAATAGGGCGCCCACTCTGCATAGATTAGGTATACAAGCATTTCAACCTATTTTAGTGGAAGGACGTGCCATTTGTTTACATCCATTAGTTTGTAAAGGGTTCAATGCGGATTTCGATGGGGATCAAATGGCTGTTCATATACCTTTATCATTGGAGGCGCAAGCAGAAGCTCGTTTACTTATGTTTTCTCATATGAATCTTCTTTCTCCCGCTATTGCCGATCCCATTTGCGTACCAACTCAAGATATGCTTATGGGGCTCTATATCTTAACGAGCGGAAATCGACAAGGTATTTATGCAAATAGATATAATCGATACACTTGCAAAAATCATCAAAACGAAAAAATTGAAGATGATAATGAGAAGTATATCAAAGAACCTTTTTTTTGTAATTCGTATGCTGCAATTGGAGCTTATTGGCAAAAAAGAATCTATTTAGATAGTCCTGTATGGATTCTATGGAAAGTAGATCAACGTGTTATTGCTTCAAGAGAAATGCCTACCGAAGTTCACTATCAATCTATGGGAACCTATCAGGAAATTTATGGAAACTATTTAATAATACGAAGTATAAAAAAAAAAATTCTTTGTATATACATTCGAACCACTGTTGGTCATATTTATCTTTATCGCGAAATTGAAGAAGCTATACAAGGCTTTTCTCAAGCCTGCGCATCCAATTGATTATAGGGATCTAAAAAAGGGAAGTCTATACTCGAATTTTACACTAAATAGTACACTATTGGTATAAATTCATATCCTTGTCAGTTGAACTAGAGATATATGTTCTGAATTTTTATATGAATTTAAATTGAGAAAAGGAAGTTTTCCAATCATTAACTCAAATTCATTGTCGAACCCGACTTAGCAGAATATGGAGGTACTTATGGTCGAACGGGCCATTTTTGTCTTTCCCAATAAAGTCATAGATGGAACTACCATTAAACGAATTATTAGCAGATTAATAGATCATTTCGGAATGGCATATACATCCCACATCCTGGATCAAGTAAAGACTGTGGGTTTCCAGCAAGCCACTGCTACATCCATTTCATTAGGAATTGATGATCTGTTAACAATACCTTCTAAGAGATGGTTAGTTCAAGATATTGAACAACAAAATTTTATTATTGAAAATAACTACCGTTATGGAAATGTACACGCGATAGAAAAATTACGTCAATCCATTGAGGTATGGTATGCTACAAGTGAATATTTGCGAAATGAAATGAATCCTAATTTTAGGATGACTGATCCTTTAAATCCTGTGCATATAATGTCTTTTTCGGGAGCTAGAGGAAATGCATCTCAAGTGCACCAATTAGTAGGTATGAGAGGATTAATGTCCGATCCCCAGGGGCAAATGATTGATTTACCTATTCAAAGCAATTTACGAGAAGGCCTTTCGTTAACAGAATACATCATTTCTTGCTATGGAGCTCGAAAGGGGGTTGTTGATACGGCTGTCCGAACATCCGATGCTGGATATCTTACGCGCAGACTTGTTGAAGTAGTTCAACACATTGTTGTACGTAGAACAGATTGTGGGACTACTCGAGGGATCTCTGTGAATCCTCGAAATGGGATGACCCCGGAAAGAATCTTTATCCAAACTTTAATAGGTCGTGTATTAGCAGACAATATATATATAGGTCGACGATGCATTGCCATCCGAAATCAAGATATTGGGGTTGGGCTTGTGAATCGATTCATAAACTTTCGATCAATCCCAATATCTATTCGAACTCCTTTTACTTGTAGAAGTACAGCTTGGATCTGTCGCTTTTGTTATGGACGGAGTCCTACTCATGGTGACCTAGTAGAATTGGGAGAAGCTGTAGGTATTATTGCGGGTCAATCCATCGGAGAGCCGGGTACTCAACTAACATTACGAACATTTCATACTGGGGGGGTATTCACAGGGGGTATTGCAGATCATGTACGAGCGCCTTCGAATGGAAAAATCAAATTTAATAATGAGGAGTTGGTTCAGCCTACACGTACACGTCAGGGACATCCTGCTTTTTTATGTTCTATAAACTTGAATTTAACTATTGAAAGTCAAGATACTATACATAATGTGACTATTCCACCGAAAAGTATTCTTTTAGTTCAAAATTATCAATATGTCGAATCCCAACAAGTTATTGCTGAAATTTGTTCGAGAGCAACTATTTTGAATTTGAAAGAGAAGGTTCGAAAATATATTTATTCCGAATCAGAAGGAGAAATGCACTGGAGTACCAATGTATACCATGCACCAGAATTTACATATAGTAATGTTCATCTCTTAGCAAAAACAAGCCATTTATGGATATTATCAGGAAATTCGTGTAAATTTAATATAGGCACTTATTCAGTCTATAATGATCAAGATCAAATGAACACCCATTCTCTTTCTATCGAGAGAAACTATATTTTTCATCCATCAGAAAATAATGATCAAGTTAAATACAAATTTTCTAGTCTTTCGGATAACACTGGAAAAAAGATTTCTGATTTTTCAAAAATGGATCGAATTCTAGCGATTGGTTGTTGTAATCGAAAATCTACTGTTATTCTTCACGAGAATTTTGATTTAGTATCAAAAAGGAGAAAAAATAGATTCATCATTCCATTTCATTCCAATGAGGATGAAAAATTGACTCACTCTAACATTTCAATTGAACTGCCTATAAATGGTATTTTGCGTAGAAATTGTATTTTTGCTTATTTCGACGACCCGCAATACCAAAGAAGTAGTTCCGGAATTACTAATTATGGTAATCCAGGCGTGCATTCAATTGTTAAAAAAGAAGAGTTAATTGAGCATGGCGGATTCAAAGAAGGGAATCCAAAGAATAACATAAGAGTAAATCGATTTTTTTTCATTCCCGAAGAAGTCTATATTTTACCCGAATCATCTTTTTTAATGGTACGAAACAATAGTATTATTGGAATAGATACACAAATAACTTTTAATATAAAAAGTAGGGTCGGTGGATTGGTTCGGGTGGAGAAAAAAAAGAAGAAATTGGAACTTAAAATATTTTCGGGTGGTATCCATTTTCCAGGAGAGATAGATAAGATCTATAGACACAGTGGAATTTTGATTCCACCAGAAATAGTAAAAACAAATTCTACGGATTCTAAGGAATCCACACAAGTTAAAAAATGGATATATGTCCAATGGTTTACACCGAGTAAAAAAAAATATTTTGTTTTAGTTCGACCGGTAATCAGATATGAGATTTCGGATGGTATAAATCTAGAAAGTATTTTTTCTAAGGATCTATTGCAAGAAAAGGATAATCTGAAACTTCGAGTTGTCAATTCTATTTTATATGGAACTAGTAAACCAATTCTGGGAATTTCCGATACAAGTATTCAATTAGTTCGTACTTCGTTAGTATTGAATTGGGAACAAGATAAAAATAATCTTTTGAGCGACGAGGCTTGCGCTTCTTTTGTTCAAATAAGTATAAAAGGTATGATTAAGGATTTCCTAAGAATAAACTTATTGAAATCCTCTATTTCTTCTATCAACAGAAAAAGGCAGGATTCATCAGGTTACGGATTAACCTCGTCATCTGATATTAATCCATTTTTTTCTCTTTATTCTAAGATAAAGATTCAACAATTATTAAAAAAAAAAATAAATAAAGGAACTTTTAGCACCTTATTGAAAAGAACTAAGGAGTGCCAATCGTTGATAAGCTTGTCATCATTTAATTGTTTTCGAATATTTCCATTCAACAATAGAAAAGATTACAATAGAATAACAGAATCAATTCAAAAAGATTCTAGAATCTCAATTCGGAATTCATTCTTAGGACCTTTAGGAACAACTTGTCAAATCTTAAATTCTTTTTTATTTTCCAATTTAATAACTCATAATGAGATTTCAGTAATTAAATATTTGAAACTTGATGATTTAAATCAGGCTTTTCAAAAAATGAAATTTATTTTTCTAGATGAAAATAGGAGAAGTATAAATTACGATCCCTGTAATAACCACGTTTTGAATCCAAAAAATGTGAATTGGTCTTTTCGCGATCATAATTATAATCCTAATTCTTATGAAAATGAAAAAGAATTGACACTAATTATCTTAGGAGAATTTATTTGTCAAACTCAATCGATCTCCAAACAACTACCCCAAATAAAATCAGGTCAAGTTATAATTGTTAACCTTGATTCTCTAGTACTAAGAGCTGCTAAACCTTATTTGGCTACTCCAGGAGCAACCATTCAGGGGAATTATGGAGAAATCCTCTATGACGGAGATACTTTAGTTACATTTTTATATGAAAAATCAAGATCGGGTGATATAACGCAAGGTCTTCCAAAAGTAGAACAAGTTTTAGAAGTACGTTCAATTGATTCAATATCTTCAAATTTAGAAAAGAGAGTTGAGGGTTGGAACGAGTGTATAACAAGAATCTTTGGACTTCCTTGGAAATTCTTGATTGGTGCGGAGCTAACGTTAGTGCAAAGTCGTATCGCCTTGGTTAACAAGATCCAAAAGGTTTATCGATCCCAAGGGGTGCAAATACATAATAAGCATATAGAGATTATTGTCCGTCAAATAACATCTAAAGTTTTGGTTTCAGAAGATGGAATGTCTAATGTTTTTTTACCCGGAGAACTTATTGGATTGTTACGAGCGGAGCGAACTGGACGTGCATTGGAAGAATTAATTTGTTATCGATCCGTATTATTGGGAATAACGAGAACATCTCTGAATACTCAAAGTTTCATATCTGAAGCAAGTTTTCAAGAGACTGCTCGTGTTTTATCAAAAGCAGCTCTCCGCGGTCGTATCGATTGGTTGAAAGGTCTGAAAGAAAATGTTGTTTTAGGTAGTATGATCCCCCTTGGAACTGGGTTCCAAGGATTAGTACATTATTCAAAGCAATCTAAAAGTTTGATTTTGAAAAACAAAAAGAATAATTTCTTTGATGGTGAAATGAGAGATATTTTGTTCTACCATAGAGAGTTGTTTGATTTTGGTATCTTAAAAAATTGATATGATAGGGCAGAATTTATAGCATTTATGGATTCCTAGATTTCAGAGAGCGGGGTTATCTATTTATTTATTCTCAGCTATTTACTTTATTTAGGAATGGTTTTGGGATTTTGGATTGTTAGCTTAATACCAAGACAACAAAGAGATGATTGTAAAGTGATAGAATCATAGGAACCAATAAATAGAAATAACATAATCGTGGGAGTCGTGTCTCAATGGGACAATATAGGGTACAAGAGAAGGTTCCGTCGGAACAATTAATTTTATATTTCAAGGTTTTTCATCTCTCTTTTTTTAAAGCAAAAGAGAGAGAAGAGAGGGAGTGTGGGGAAAAATGATAAGAAGACGATATTGGAACATAAATTTGGAAGAGATGCTTGAAGCGGGAGTTCATTTTGGTCATGGTATTAAAAAATGGAATCCTCGAATGGAACCTTATATTTCGGCAAAGCGTAAAGGTATTCATATTACAAATCTTACTAGAACTGCTCGTTTTTTATCCGAAGCTTGTGATTTAGTTTTTGATGCAGCAACAGAAAAAAAACAATTTTTGATTGTTGGTACGAAAAAAAAAATAGCGGATTCAGTAGTGCGCGCTGCAAAAAAAGCGCGATGTCATTATGTTAATAATAAATGGCTTAGCGGACTTTTAACGAATTGGTCCACTACTGAAATGAGACTTCAAAAGTTCCGGGACTTAAGAATAAAACAAAAGACCGGGGAATTCAATCGTCTTCCAAAAAGAGATGCGGCTCGATTGAAAAGACAGTTATCTCACTTGCAAACATACCTGTACGGAATAAAATATATGGCAGGATTACCCGATATTGTGATAATCCTTGATCAGCAAGAAGAATATAGAGCTCTTCGAGAATGTATAACTTTGGGAATTCCAACGATTTGTTTAAGTGATACAAATTGTGATCCGGATCTTGCCGATATTTCGATTCCTGCCAATGATGATGCTATAGCTTCAATTCGATTAATTCTTAATAAATTGGTATTTTCTATTTCTGAAGGTCGTTCTAGCTATATACAAGAGTCCTAATTAATAATTAGGATAATTATTCCAAATAGGAAATATTAATAAATATACATAAATAATATAGAATTAGATAAAATAATCCTTTTTTAAACCCAGGGAATTGGTTACTTTTTTTTGAATTCCATAAAAAAGCAACAAAACTGGAAAAATCATGTAAAAAAGTCGTTTCCAAAATATATATATATAATTCAAATAAGCAAGTTAAAAAAACCTTGAAAAAGCGAAGGTCGAATCAAAATAATTTCTTTAAAAGTTTTCTTTCAGAGGGCAATATGAATCTTTTCACATGTTCCATCAGCACTTTAAAGGGTTTCTATGATCTATCTGGTGTGGAAGTAGGCCAGCATCTCTATTGGAAACTAGGGGAGTTTCAAGTCCATGCTCAAGTGCTTATAACTTCTTGGGTAGTCATTGCCATTTTATTAGGCTCCGCCATTGTATCCGTTCGGAATCCCCAAACGATTCCAACCGCCGGTCAGAATTTCTGTGAATATGTCCTTGAGTTTATTCGATCCATAAGCAAAACTCAGATTGGAGAAGAATATGGTCCCTGGGTTCCTTTTATTGGAACTTTGTTTCTTTTTATTTTTGTTTCTAACTGGTCAGGGGCACTTTTACCTTGGAAATTAATAGAGTTACCGCATGGAGAGCTAGCAGCCCCTACGAATGATATAAATACTACCGTAGCTTTAGCTTTACTTACGTCAATAGCCTATTTTTATGCGGGAATTAGCAAAAAAGGGTTAAGTTATTTTGGTAAATATATTCAACCAACTCCAATTCTTTTACCTATAAATATTTTAGAAGATTTTACAAAACCGTTATCACTTAGCTTTCGACTTTTCGGAAATATATTAGCGGATGAATTAGTAGTTGTTGTTCTTGTTTCTTTAGTACCTCTAGTGGTCCCTATACCTGTTATGCTCCTTGGATTATTTACAAGTGGTATTCAAGCTCTTATTTTTGCAACTTTAGCTGCTGCTTATATAGGCGAATCCATGGAGGGGCATCATTGACTCTTTTTTTTTTAATTCTTGTTTTTTTTCTAGTATAGCGCAAGAATGTATATGTTTATGTTTTGTTTACAGTGATCTATTTTGTGAATACATAAATAAACAAGATCTCTTAGTTAGACAATATCAAGTAAGCAGAAAGAAGATTACGATATTTTCGAATTTCAACTAAGAAGAAAGGGAAAAAGAGATCTACATTTGTCCAAATATTACTTTGGTTCATTTATGTCTCCTTACAATCAATATTGCTTTTTGTATATTTTATTTATTCAATTCTCATTTTAGGAGATAAATAGTGTTGTGACTAATAATTGATTTTATTTATTTTCTTATCTTTAGAATCCTGATTAAAAAAAAAAAAAACGCTTACTATATTTATTTAAGTTTTAGTAATTTAATTTAGTTAAGTTTTAATAATTTAAAAATTCACCAAAGGAGCTCCTTTTTTTTAAGGAATAATTCGAATTGATGAATTGATCTCTTTAAGATTGATTGGATCCATCTATTATATTACTATAATGAAAATAGTAAGTGACGTAGTTCTCTTTTAGATTTTTAAATTCAATTGAAATAAATGAATAGTTTTGGTTTACGTTATGCAAGAAACACATGTATATGTAATATTAAACATTAAGTAATTCTGTATGGATATATCTAATAGAATTTACTACTATATAGTGATTTAGATAGGCATTTGAATCAAATCGATTTTGAATGATTCAACAGTATTATACTTCATTTAGTAGTTCGTAGCTACTTTTAGGTACTTCGATTCACAGAAATCATATAATAGTGAATATTGCTGGAATTATAAATTCATAATTTATTTTAGTGGTTGATTGTATCATTAACCATTTCCATTTCTTTATTTTTATTTTGGTACGAGGAATTTATCATGAATCCATTGATTTCTGCCGCTTCCGTTATTGCTGCTGGCTTAGCTGTTGGGCTTGCTTCGATTGGACCTGGAGTTGGTCAAGGTACTGCTGCAGGGCAAGCTGTAGAAGGTATTGCTAGACAACCGGAAGCGGAAGGAAAGATACGAGGTACTTTATTGCTTAGTTTGGCTTTTATGGAAGCTTTAACGATTTATGGACTAGTTGTAGCATTAGCCCTTTTATTTGCAAATCCTTTTGTATAATCTAAATAATCGAATTAGAACAAAAAAAAATTGTATTTTTTTATTACTTAGTGCTTACTGCGTGTTTATTATTATTTATTTCTTTTTATTCTTTTTTTTTTTCAATTTTATCAAGATTGTCTACTTACAAGTACTTAATTAATACTTTTTTTTGTACACTAACCTATGGGAAGGACTTATTTATGGATGAGGAATTAGTATATTGATTCGCTTTCTTCCTTCCCATCCACCCCTTATTATTCAATGTTTATTCAATTTAATTTAATAAATTTATTCCAGTCTTTTCTTTATTGAATTAAAGAAAACTCTTATTCTTATAAGGGAGTGGTGCAATAAGATAAATATCTTGGCATTCATATAGTCTTTGATATCAAATTTGAATGAATTCGGTCTAATTAGAACTGCGGATTTCAAAGTCAAAACTAAAATGAATTTATTATGAATCCATTTTAAAATGGGTAAAGCAAGAAATGAATAAAGAAAGAGATTAAAAAAAAAAGAATCGAAATCTTAAATAAACAAAACTTAAATACTAAATGAAATTAAACATATTCTAAATAATAGAACTAAATAATAAAAATTATAACTAATATTATAGACTAAGGAAAATGAAATAAATAGAATATGTAATAACTATTATTAATATAGAATTAATCTATCTATAAGAGAAGAGGAGATCTTATGAAAAATGTAACCGATTCTTTCGTTCTCTTGGGTCACTGGCCATCCGCCGAGAGTTTCGGATTTAATACCGATATCTTAGCAACAAATCCAATAAATCTAAGTGTAGTCCTTGGTATATTGATCTTTTTTGGAAAGGGAGTGTGTGCGAGTTGTTTATTTCAAGAATCGGCTGAATTGATCCAGCTGCACTCTTTTGTTTTAACTAAGACAAAAGCTGTGCAAAATCCTGCGAATTACTTCTAAAAAAATTGAAAACTTATCTGTAAGAAACACAGCATTTCGTAATTTATTGGTCAATAACCTTTGATTCTCTATCAACCAATACTGAGGAATGATTAACATGGTTAAATCATAACTGTTTAAAGTCCAGACATAGCAAAGTATTCTTTCTACTACAATGGTAATAAAAACAAGGGTTCAGGTTCAAAAAAAAATAAAATGAATATTTGAAATTTGTTTTTGACATATAACACTCATGTCAAAAAAAGGATTATAACCTTTTTTCTTTCATTTTTTTATGTGCTTAAAAGAATGGGGTACCGGTGTTCTCCAATGCTCAATCGATAACCTAGTTTTAAAAATAATTCTTTGGATTTGAAGAAAAAACGAAACAACTCTACTGACAATTACTTGTTTGATCCGAAGAGTCCTCTCACTATTTCAATCATAGATTAGTTGATTATTTCTTTTTATATCAATTCTAAAGGTAGAAATGAGGAAATGAGGATAGGCTCACTCCAATCGAAAACTATATGGAGATTTCCCATAAGTACGTCAAATTAGTGAGCGGGAGAGCCAAATGAATCGAAAGATTCATGTTTGGTTCGGGAAGAGATTATGGAAGTCTTAAAATGAAGGGAAAGATAATCTACTTTCATTAAGTGATTTATTAGATAATCGCAAACAGAGGATTTTGAATACTATTCGAAATTCGGAAGAACTACGTGAAGGGGCCATAGAACAGTTAGAGAAAGCACGAATTCGCTTACGACAAGTGGAGATAGAAGCGGATGAGTATCGAGTGAATGGATACTCTGAAATAGAACGAGAAAAGTTGAATTTAATTAATTCAACTTCTGCGACTTTAGAACAATTTGAAAATTCCAATAATGAAACAATTAATTTTGAACAAGAAAGGACACTAAATTATGTCCGACAACGAGTTTTCCAACAAGCTTTAGAAGGAGCTTTAGGAACTCTGAATAGCCGTTTAAACAACGAATTACATTTACGTACCATCAGCGCTAATATTGGCATGTTGGGAACAATAACAGAAATAACTGATTAGTCCTACTGTTATAGTCTAGGCATTATTTTTTTTTTCAACAAAGGAAGAAATACTCATGGTAACCATTCGAGCCGACGAAATTAGTAATATTATTCGTGAACGTATTGAGCAATATAATAGAGAAGTAAAGATTGTAACCACAGGTACCGTACTTCAAGTAGGCGATGGCATTGCTCGGATTTTTGGTCTTAATGAAGTAATGGCAGGTGAATTAGTCGAATTTGAAGAAGGTACAATAGGTATTGCTCTGAATTTGGAATCACATAATGTTGGTGTTGTCTTAATGGGTGACGGTTTACTAATACAAGAGGGAAGTTCTGTCAAAGCAACAGGAAGAATTGCTCAAGTCCCAGTGAGTGACGCTTATTTGGGTCGTGTTATTAACGCTCTGGGTAAACCTATTGATGGTCGAGGTGAAATCTTATCTTCTGAATCTCGGTTAATTGAATCTCCTGCTCCGGGTATTATTTCAAGGCGGTCCGTATATGAGCCTCTACAAACAGGACTTATAGCTATTGATTCAATGATCCCGATAGGTCGGGGCCAGCGAGAATTAATTATTGGGGACAGACAGACAGGAAAAACAGCAGTAGCCACAGATACAATCTTGAATCAAGAAGGACAGGATGTAATCTGTGTTTATGTAGCTATTGGTCAAAAAGCTTCTTCTGTAGCTCAGGTAGTCACTACTTTACAGGAAAGAGGGGCAATGAAATATACAACTATTGTAGCCGAAACGGCGGCTTCTCCCGCTACATTACAATACCTCGCTCCTTATACAGGAGCGGCTATAGCGGAATATTTTATGTATCGTAAACGACACACTTTAATCATTTATGATGATCTGTCCAAACAGGCGCAGGCTTATCGACAAATGTCTCTTTTATTACGAAGACCACCTGGTCGTGAAGCTTATCCGGGAGATGTTTTTTATTTACATTCACGCCTTTTAGAAAGAGCGGCTAAATTAAGTTCTAATTTAGGTGAAGGGAGTATGACTGCTTTACCTATAGTTGAAACTCAATCGGGAGATGTTTCTGCTTATATTCCTACTAATGTAATTTCAATTACCGATGGGCAAATATTCTTATCGGCCGATTTATTCAATGCTGGAATTAGGCCTGCTATAAATGTAGGGATTTCCGTTTCGCGAGTAGGATCCGCAGCTCAAATAAAAGCGATGAAACAAGTAGCTGGTAAATTAAAATTAGAATTGGCACAATTTTTAGAATTAGAAGCCTTTGCACAATTCTCTTCTGATCTGGATAAAGGTAGTCAGAATCAATTGGAACGAGGTCGCCGATTACGTGAGTTGCTTAAGCAATCCCAATCGAATCCTCTAAGCATTTCAGATCAAATAATGACCATTTATACTGGAACGAATGGATATCTGGATTCATTAGAAATAGGACAAGTAAGGGATTTTCTTGATGAGTTACGTACTTATTTAAAAACTAATAAACCGCAGTTTCAAGAAATAATATCTTCTACAAAAACATTTACCAAAGAAGCGGAAACTCTTTTGAAAGAAGCTATTCAAGAGCAGACGCAACGTTTTCAACTTAAAGAATAGTAGATATGAAATGATCAATCACTCTTCATTTTAGCTGTATCTCTAAATAGGAATACAACTTAATAAAAGATTTCAGAATACTCTAAAGAAACTAGAGTATTAGAGTATAAAAATACTAGTCTCCCTCTACCCACAATCTTGAATTAGACAATATTTTTAAATAAGAACTAATATTCTATTATCCAATAGGATATATACTATCCTATATGAAAAGATCCTGCGTCCAATAGGATTTGAACCTATACCAAAGGTTTAGAAGACCTCTGTCCTATCCATTAGACAATGGACGCTTTTTGATTTCAATTTATTATTTATTAATATTATTCTTTTTTTTTCTCTTTTCACTTGATTCTTCAAAAAATTGAAAATGAAAAAAAAAAAGAATAATGATAAAATTTTTAAATTGATATTGGTATAAGAAACTTATTATTTTCCTTAAATAAATCGAAAAAGGATTGATAAATTGGTTTGATTTATAAGAACCAAAAAACAATTTATTCAGATTTATTCAGTATTAGTGTATAAACTAATAAAAACTCAATCTAATAGATTGATAGATAATAATAAAATAGAGATACTAAATCAAATATATCTTATTATTCCCAATTTTTTTTTTAACTTCAAAATATTGAATATAAGATTTCAGTAATTTATTATATTTTTCATGTTCAATCTATAAGGATTGAACATTTTAGAAGATACAAAAAAAAGTTTTTTCTATTTCCGTTTTTAATTCTTATTATTTTAATTCAATTGATTACATTAAATTGAGATAGTTATATTAGAATAACTAATAACGAAGGCCTTCGGCATTATTCTCTTGAGTAATAGATCAAGATAAAGGATGGAAAAATATGGAAATCGGGTTTCTATATTTTTAATAGGTCCAAAAAATAGTTACGGAGTAGATAGGATGAGAGCGGGTAGCGGGAATCGAACCCGCATCGTTAGCTTGGAAGGCTAGGGGTTATAGTCGATGTTTATTCATTTTATTTAACATCTCTAATTCAAAACAGAACATGAAACTTTGGTTTCATTCAGCTCCTTTATGGAATAAATAGGTATAAATTAGCAGGTAAGATCAAATAATACGTATGATCCACGCAAAAGATATGCAAATCATACAATATCCATAACAGCTATTATAACATCCATAACATCTATGTCAGCCCTCTTTTTTTTTTTAATTTAATACAGTTAAAAAAACTTGCTTTCTAGATAATCCTGCTAAATGTGGGGCTTTTTCTAGTTACTTCGTCCTCTATTTTTTTTTTGAAAAATCTTTAGGAAAAGAGATTTGTTTCGACCGAGCTAAAACAAAATGTGGATGTCTATAGTAAACTAAAGACATCGTATACTGCTTAATTGATTCTATTTTGCTTCAATTTATATTGTTTAAAACAAACATAAAAATTAAAGATTTAGTTACGATTCGAAATAAATTAATCTTTTTTTCTTTATCCATAGATCCGCTATTCAGGCTTATTTTATTTCATTGGAAATAGTGATCCAATGATCAAAAGATTATGTTTCATAATTTCATTATCCAATTGTTTTTAATTTTTTTTGGATACAAATTATCAGAATGTTGAATTTTCCTTTAATTCATCATTGAAAGGGAAAGGCTTAAATCCTTTTAAGAAATAAAGTTTTTGGTCAGAATATGAACCTCGAAGGATCCTCTAACTAAATAAATATAAATATTTTGCGTTAATCAAACGAATCACACTTTTACCACTAAACTATACCCGCTACAATGTGATTATTGTATATAAAAAAACTTTTGTCAAGGAATAGGATTTTAGTTTAGTATCATAAAAAACGGAAAAACTAGAGTTTTAATAAAATGAATTTAGGTTATTTAACAAGATTTCGAAAAAAAAAACTAAGAATCCTAATATTCCGTACTATTTGTATAGTTTGTTATCCTGTATCCGAGAAGGAACTAGAGTTCCCCTTATTACTTATTAGGAGTAGTTCTAACTTTTACTATAACTCCTTTATACAACTTAACTAAGATATCCTTTTTCAATTATGATTCATATGAAGTTAAGGTATTTTCTTTTGTATTTTTCTAAACTAAATATAAGTTAGAAAAATACAAAAGAGACTCTTATTAGGTTTTAAATTAAAAAATAAAAGATATTTTAGAAATTCTCTAACTAAGTGTGAATTTCTATTTTTTCTATCAATAAAAAAAATGACTATTTTCAAGATTCACTAACATATTATACTCTAATGTAGAGGTAATACAAAAAAGGAATGAAAAAACAAATAGAATTATATATATAATTCTAAGGAAATTCACTAAAATAAAAAAAAAAACAAAGATAAAAATATTTTTCCTTTTCAAGTCTTAATTGTTCTATACAATAGAATATACCCTCTTTTCGGAGAGATGGCTGAGTGGTCTAAAGCGTCGGATTGCTAATCCGTTGTACGAATTTTTTGTACCGAGGGTTCGAATCCCTCTCTTTCCGGTTAATTTTTTGATCTTTTTTTTTATATTTGATAATTGAAACTTTATTAAATAGTTAAAGATCTAGAAAAGATGAAATCTCAAGAGCATACGAAAATCAATCAAAGAAAAAAACCTTTGTTTTTATTCCTCACGACCAGGATTACGTCCTGGATCGTTAGATAAAAATCCGAAGATGAAGAGTGAAACGAATAATATTACTACTGTGTAGACAAAAAGTTTGAGAGTAAGCATTACACAATCTCCAAAATCATTTTTTGGTTAAAAAAAAAAGAAAATAGATTCTCTAGTTTGATTTTTATCATAAAAATGGATTCAAACTAATAAATGAAGTATTTTCGAGAAGAATCAAAGAGCTTTTTCAAAGGGAAATCTATTTATATGTTATTCAGAGTCTTTTTATTTATTTTTTTTTATAAAATTAAAAAAAAAATAAATAAAAAAAGGAACTCTTATACGTATTAGTTTCTAGTTGAGGTAAACTCGAATTCTATTAATCTAATTCTAGTTAATCTAATTCTAGTCAATTAGAAGAAAGTAGTCTATTTTTTAATAGAATGAAAAATAAAAAAGAGGAAAAACATCAAGTGAATCTTATTTCACAGATCTAAACAAAACCGAATTGAGGACGTATCCAAGAAAACCTTTTGAATCGTATGGTAGCAACAGTTACCATTTTCTTTTGGCTTTTGGAAAAAGATAGCACAATCATAATCCATTTTTCCCAATCTTATCGAAAACTTACAGCAGCTTGCCAAACAAAGGCTAATAAAAAAAAGAATAAAGGAATTACCGGCATAATATCTACAATTGGATTTAGAAAAGCATAAGCTTCGGGCAATTTTGTGAAGAAAAAACTGCTTGAATCGAAAGCGGAATTAAAACAGATACAAATCAAACTAAAAATATTAAGCATAACAAAGATTTTGTTCTTGAAAAGAATTCAATTTTGACTAAGTTAGTAATAGATTTTTGAGAACAAGATTTGAAAAAAAAAATAAGATTGAAGTAAGATAGACTAAAAAACCTTCTTTAAGCTTATCCAATCAAACAGCAATTCTCAAATAAAAAAGAAAAAAATAACATTTTGATATTTTCAGATCAAATCTTTATAGATATTTTATACATATAAAGAATCTTTTAATTAAATTATATATTATGATCAATAAATAGACTTTAAGTCTATATCTGCCTCTAGACTGAAGAAAATACGAACAATAAGCTCCATTTGTTCATCTATTTTAGAGAATCTTGGTTTCAAAGACAGTTGACAAAAAACCTATAATAGCAATAATATTGATCTTGAATAAGAATGGGATTCAATCCCAAAATGAATGGGACGTGGCCGAGTGGTAAGGCAACGGGTTTTGGTCCCGGTGTTCGAAGGTTCGAATCCTTTCGTCCCAGAAACTTTTTAAAATTAAAAAGATAGTCTAAGATAAAAAGTATAATAAAAAAAAAAAGGATCTTTGGCCTTGAAATAAGGAATTCTATCCCATTTCGAAACGTAAAAAGAATTTTGGTTTGTAGATTCTCAGAAATTACAAAACTATTTTATGATTAGATATCAAATCGAAGTACAATAGTAAATAGATCACTAAAACAGAATTATTTAGTTAGTTATACTTAACTAGACTAATCAATTTGAATATTATATTGAACTTAATAAGTTTTATTTCCATTTTTTTTAGTATTTTTTTATCCTAATCTTAGGTTTTTCGAATGAGATTCTTTTCCTTAATGTAGATCCTTGTTGTCACCCTAGTTATATTGTATTGACAACACCATAATAACTAAATATAATCCGATACTGAGTAAGTATCTATTATATCTACGCCCGGATGCTTTGGTCTTTCTTACTTGTTGTTCTTTTATTATAATTTATTATTATTAATAAATTAATAATCCTTATTTGAAGTCTTTTTTTTTTTTTTTTTTTTTTTAAGTTTACTGGTTTGAATTAAGTATTTCTTTACTTAATATTATCTTTATTAATATTGAATTTCAATTTGATGTATTTTTTGTTTTATTTGATTCTATCTAATTAAATAATTTTTTTTAGGGTTGCTAACTCAATGGTAGAGTACTCGGCTTTTAAGTGCGGCTAACATATTTTACACATTTGTATGAAAAAGAGGGATTCGTACATACCATCGGTATTGTTTGTAAGACTACGACTGATCCGTAAAGGAATGAATGGAAAAAACAGCATGTCGTATCAATGAAGAATCTTTCAAATATATTCTTTTATCGAATCGACCCCAAACAAAGTTTGGATTCTTGGTCCAGAAGATATACAGCCGAATTCAAAATGAGTCGAATGAATTAATGGATAGAGTCCCACACCTTCAATTAATTAGATAGAGGAAAAAAAAGAAACGAGCTTCAGTTCTAGATTAGAATTATTATCCAATCTAATTACATGTTAAAAATATATTAGTACCCGATGTGTGAAAGGCTTCTTCATTAGCACATATTTTCTATTAGTTCAATAAATCCTAACTATTCCGCGTAGAAGAATGTGTATAATAAAGAGTATATTGATAACAAAGATCTTTTCCAAAATCAAAAGAGCGATTGACTTGAAAAAGTAAAGGATTTGTAACTCTTTTTTTTTACTTAAAAAAATCTATTTGGCATATCAAGTAAAAAAAGAAGCGATGTTATAGAATCTGTTGATTGATTTTTTTTTTGAAGTATTTATTTTTTTCTTATTATCTTACTTTATTTTTACTCTATCGCACTACGTATCATTTAATAATTCCAAAAATCCCATGTCCTTGCTTTAATCAAAAATTGATTTGAATTTTAATAAAATGGGAGAAAAAAAAGATCAAAGATATTTAGATCTAGTTCTATCTCGTAAAAATGACTTACTATACCCACTTATCTTTCAAGAGTATATTTATACACTTGCTCATGATCATAATTTATTTCCAACAATATTGTTAGAAAATTTAGGTTATAACAAAAGATTCCGTTTTTTAATTGTAAAACGTTTAATTACTCGAATGTATCAACAGAATCATTTGAGTCTTTTTCCTGCAAATTTGAAACAAAACCCGTATTTTCTCTACAATAAAGTTTTATATTCTCAAAAGATATCAGAGGGACTTTCAATCATTGTTGAAATTCCATTTTCCCTCCAATTGGGGACTTCTTTCAAAAATTTGGAATTAGTGAAAGTTCAAAATTTAAAATCAATTCATTCAATATTTCCTTTTTTAGAGGATAAATTTCCCTATTTAAATTTGGTGTCAGATGGGTTATTCCCTTACCCCATTCATCTAGAAAAATTGGTTCAAATCCTTCGTTACTGGTTAAAAGATCCTGCTTCTTTACATTTTTTACGATTATTTTTTCACGAGTATTGGAATTGGAACCATCCCTCTTTTCAAAAAAAGAATTTGATTTCTTTTGAAAAAAGAAATCTACGATTATTTATGTTCTTATATAATTCTTATGTATATGAATACGAATCCATTTTCTTTTTTATTCGTCGCCAATTTTTTCATTTACCATCAAAACCTTTTCGGTTTTTTTTTGAGAGACTTTATTTCTATGGAAAAGTAGAGAATTTTACAAAGGTTTTTAGTAAGGGGTATTCCTTTACTTTAGAGTTGTTCAAAGACCCTAATATGCATTATATTCGCTATCAAGGAAAATTTTTTTTTGCTTATAAGGGTAAGCCACTTTTAATGAACAAGTGGAAATACTACTTTGTTACTTTATTTCAAAATCATTTTGATGTCTGGTTTCAAACAGACAAGATCCATATCAATCCATTATATAAGCATTCCTTCCATTGTGTTGGTTATCTTTTAAGTTTAAAATGGAATCCTTCAGTGATACGAAGTCAAATGTTACTCAATGCGTTTATTATAGAGAATAATATGAAGAAGATGGATATACTAGTTCCAATTATTCTCATGATTGACTCATTATCAAAAATGAAATTTTGTAATAAAATAGGTCATCCCGTTAGCAAACCGACCTGGATCGATTTATTGGATTCAGATATTATTGACCGATTTGTGCGTCTATGCAATAAGATTTCATATTATTATAGTGGATCCTCAAAAAAAAAAAATTTGTATCAAATACATTATATACTTCGATTTGCTTGCTTAAAAACCCTGGCTCGGAAACACAAAAGTTCGGTTCGTGCTTTTTTTAAAAAACTAGGTTCTTCTTTTTTAGAAGAATTATTTCTAGAAGAACAGATTTCTTCTTTGATCTTTATAAGATCTTCACCTAAATCGTCAGATCGATCTAATCAATCTAAAGTTCGGGTTTGGTATTTGGATATTATTTCTATTAATTATCTCATTAATCATGAATAATATTTGGAAAAAAAATGGAAATGAGAATCCTTTTTTAAAAGATAAAAATTTTTTAAAAGATATTAATCTATTTAAAAGATAATAATATAGAAAAAAAATACAGTCTTTTTCTTTTTTTCTAATAAAGGATTGTTTTGTATTATGAAATGTTCATAAAATATAAATATACGAGTAAGGTACAAGTAAAGATTGAATAGTTGAGTATTCAATTATCTTAGCAGTTTCATCTTGGGAAAATTGGGTTTTGGATGTGTACTTAGGGAAAGCCGTGTGCGATGAAAAAGGCAAGCACGGCTTGGGGAGGGATTTTTTTACCTATTTTTTTACTAGTCAAATCATCTACTCCATCCGACTAGCTCCGGGTTCGAGTCCCGGGCAACCCATTCTAACTAACATATTGAAATCTTATGCAACTATATAAGTTATAATATTGACATTATTATGGATTTTCTCTGAGAGATATATGTTTTTTATAGGTATTAAAATTATCTTTGAGGAAAATGTTGCTTTCTTTTCCTTATTTCTATTTATTTTGGCGCTTTCAATTTCTAGTGATAAGCTCTATAGAATTGAAAATTTGGAGAAGGGCCAATCTTTTTTTATGATTTCACGTTCTCTACTTCCAAGTTTAAAGATTAGTTGGAAACAAAGACTGGGTGATACCTTAAAAAAAAAAATCTGGAGTTCATCAAATTTTCTATTGTCGTGCAGGCAAACGGATCTGGGTTTTTCTTTTTTTTCTTTCGAAACCCTAAGTTTAAATCCTATTGTAACTGTGTTAACAGGAATTGAGACTGAAGAGTTGAATTCTGATTATTTTGATAGTTACTACTTTAATGAGATTTGCAACATTGAGATCATTCATTTCAAAAAAAAATCGGAGTACTTTTCGACTCTAAGTCAAAGTTATCTTGAAAATCTAAAGTATATAAAGCCAGTAAAGCGATACCAATATTTGTGGGTAACCTGTGAGGTTTGCGAAGGAATAAACTATCGAAAAGATTTTCTGTCAAAGATGTATATTTGTCAATATTGTGATTCGTATGTAAGAATGGGGAGTTCAGAGCGAATTGATTGTTTGATTGATTCAGGCACTTGGTATCCTATGGACGAAGATATGATATCTTTGGATCCCATTCAATTTGATCAAAAAAATCAAATTGATGAAGTTAAGCAATTTGATCATTTCCTTTTGAATTCAAAAGAGTATAAAAAGTTCAAAATCCTTAAAATGAAAACATACAGGTATCCTGACATAAGTCAGGAAGTACTTTTTTTTAAATTTTTGGAACTACCCTTATCTATATTCCTTATGGGAGCCTTTTCTCCTTTTAACAAGAGTCCGAGGAGGGTGTACAACCTCCATTCTTTTTATTCTATTCGTTATCTAGACCGTTATCTAAAAAAGATAGATCTAAAGATAAAGAAATATTTTTTTCTTAAAGAAGAAAAGAAAAACCATAAAAAAAAAAAAGAAGAGAAATATACTTATAAAAAAGAAAAAAGAAAATACTCTTCTATCGATACAGGTCTAAGACATAATAGAAAAATATTGATAGAGATTAATAGGATATTGAAAGAGTTAAATAAAATAATTAATAGAGGTATACCTGATGAAGATCAAAAGGAACTTGATCATAAGAATAAGAAGAGGGGGGTGGCTGGAGAAATTCCTTATATAGAAAAAATTGACTTTATTCAACGAGAGTATGGATTAACTGAAGCTGTTCAGACTGGGGTAGGCATGTTAAATGGTATTCCCATAGCAATGGGTGTCATGGATTTTCGGTTTATTGGAGGTAGTATGGGAACCGTAGTAGGAGAGAAAATCACCAGATTAATTGAGTATGCTCGAAATGAACGTTTACCTCTTATTATAGTTTGTGCTTCGGGAGGAGCCCGTATGCAAGAAGGGAGTTTGAGTTTGATGCAAATGGCTAAAATATCTTCTGCTTTACATCATTATCAATCCTCTAAAAAGTTATTTTTCATATCAGTTCTGACATCTCCTACGACAGGTGGTGTAATAGCAAGTTTTGCTATGTTGGCTGATATCATAATTGCGGAACCTGAAGCCCATATTGCATTTGCTGGTAAAAGGGTAATTGAGCAAACTTTGAATCAAAAGGTACCAGACGGTTCACAAGAAGCTGAAATGATATTTGATAGTGGATTATTGGATCTAATCGTACCACGTAATCTTTTAAAAGGCGTTTTGAATGAATTAGTTCATCTCCACATTTGACTGAGTTATTTCACCTTCAAAGTATATTAAAGTATATTTCCTTTAAATACTATATCTAAATCCAGTACACTCGTGATTTAATAAATTATTTTATTTAATAAGTTATTTATGAGTTAAATAAATAGATACATAAGCCCAAAACAGTAAACTATTTAATTAAAAAAAAGAGTTTTGTCGTACCTATGTTGAAAAAAAGTAGGGGTTAGTCAAATACAGTCTATGTTTTATATATCTTTCTTATCTTTCTTCCGACAATCACATTTGACTAAAAATAAATAAGGATCTCTTTTATTATATTCAATTTTATCAAAAAGTTGGGGGAATAAAAAAAAAGCCGCGTAAAAAATTATTAAGTCCATTTGACAAATTGAAAAATCAATAACAAGGAATTTCATTTATAAGAAAATAAAAAGATACTGAATTGAATTAATAGTAAAACAAATAATAAAGTAGGTGTTCAGACCTTTATTTCATGTAGAAAAAGAATCAAGTCCTTTTAGTTTTTTAAAACTTCCTTGCGCTTTATTAATATTCTATTAATATTATATATGCTCACTTATATAGACTTAAGATATAATTATATAAAATCTCCTAGAAAACTAGAAAAGCTAATGGTTAAAAAATAGCTTTCTAACCAAACTACCAAAAAAAAAGTAAACAAAAAGGATCATATAACATTTATAAAAGAAATAGGTACAAATATTAAATATTAAATCGAGGTGTACATTATATGACAATTCTCAACAATTTACCCCCTATTTTTGTGCCTTTAGTGGGTTTAGTATTTCCGGCAATTGCAATGACTTCTTTATTTCTTTATATTCAAAAAAATAAGATTCTTTAGGTCCTATGGATTGCAGCTCTTTTTTTTTTTCATTTTTAAGGTTTTTTTTAACTTAAGCCTGGATGATAAGATAGATATATATTTTGAAAAAAAAAAAGATCTAACGAGTATCCCACTTGTTTTTGAAACATAACGAAAAATTACGAACTTTCAGATTCTTATCTTCTAAGTAGAAGTTTCAATATAGTATTTTTGAGTAATAAAATCGTATTTACAATTGGGGTTTCTATTAAAGGATTTTCAATATTTATTCTAGATATTTTGAATTAAAAAAAAACAACATACAAATAATACAAGTTGTCAAAAGTTATTTCAGAAACAAACAAAACCAAGTAAAATATTTTGGGACTAGTCTCCCGTTTACAAAAAAATAAAATTAGATCGAGTATGAGTTGGCGATCAAAACAAATATGGATAGAACTTATAGAGGGGGCCCGAAAAACAAGTAATATCTGTTGGGCTCTTATAATTTTTTTAGGTTCATTAGGCTTTTTCTTTGTTGGCGTTTCCAGTTACCTGGGCCGAAATTGGATATCTTTTTTTCCGTCTCAGCAAATTCTTTTTTTTCCCCAGGGCATCGTCATGTCTTTCTATGGTATTGCCGGTCTTTTTATTAGTTCGTACTTATGGTCCACTATCTTGTGGAATGTTGGTAGTGGTTATGATCGATTCGATAGAAAAGAGGGAATAGTGTCGATTTTTCGTTGGGGATTCCCGGGAAAGAATCGTCGTATTTTACTCAGATTCTTTTTGAAAGATATTCAGTCTATCAGAATAGAAGCTAAAGAGGGTATTTATGCTCGACGTGTTCTTTATATGGAAATCCGGGGACAGGGAGCCTTTCCTTTGACTGGTACGAATGAAAATTTAACCCCACGAGAAATCGAGAAAAGAGCGGCGGAATTGGCTTATTTTTTGCAAGTACCAATTGAAGTATTTTGAAATGAATTCAACAAGGAGCTTTTTCTTGATTCTTGACTGGAATGGAAAAATCCAAGGATTTTTTTTTTCAATATTTGATTTGCAATTACGAGAATACATTTTATTCCTATTTTGTAAATAATTTTTCTTTTGTTAATCCATCTTTCTATCCTTTTTTTTGATGATTAAACATAAAAAAAAGTATCGCATTCGCCTTTCTTTTCTTTTTTTTATTGATGTTTTATTTCATCGATCCTTTTGTTTGATCATGATCTCATGATCTGATCTTTTTCTTTATAGGAATCCTTACCAAAGATGCTGGGGGTTGCATCATTGATTACTTTTAATTAATTTATTCTAAATAGATAGAGAGGATTTGATAGTTTCAAAGATAAATAATTCTTTCATCTTCAAAATCAAAATTTGAAGTATTTGTTTTGAACTGTTTCAATTCAATAAAAGGAGCTCAATTATGAATTGAATAATTTAGATATCTGAAAACAAGTTTTTTCTTTATTCTTAATATTTTCTATAAATTAAGAATAAAGATCGAACTCTGGGTTTATAAAAAAAAATAAAGAATCAAGTGATAAATTTCAAGTTGTAAACCTCTATTTGACTATTTGCGAAAACAAAAAGCGGATCAGATAGAGTCGACAAAAAGTATAGGTTCATTACAAATTAAAAATGAAAAAAAAAAAGCATTTAGTTCCGTTCTTTATATTATATCTATAATAGTGGTGCCCTGGTGTATTTCTTTTCTGTTTAATAAAACTGTAGAATCTTGGGTTTTTCATTCGAGAAATACTAGTCAATCAGAAATCTTTTTAAACACTCGTCAAGAAACTAGTATTATCAAAAAATTCATCGAATTAAAGGAACTCTTCTTGGTGGAAGAAATGCTGAAAGAATATCCGGAAACAGATCCACAAAAGTATTTTATTCCACTTCACACGCAAACAATTCAATTGCTTAGGATGTACAATGAGGAGTGTATCCATACGTTTTTAAACTTCTCAACAAATATATTTTGTTTCTTTATTCTAAGTCTATATGCTGTTTTAGGTAATGAAGAACTCTTCATTTTAAATTCTTGGGTTCAAGAATTTATATATAACTTAAGTGATACAATAAAAGCCTTCTTTATTCTGTTCATAACTGATTTATGTATAGGATTTCATTCACCTCACGGTTGGGAACTAATGATTGGATCTGTTTATAATGATTTTGGATTTGCTCATAATGATCTAATCATATCTGTTCTTGTTTCGACTTTTCCAGTCATTCTTGATACAATTTTTAAATATTCAATCTTTTATTATTTAAATCGTGTATCTCCATCACTTGTAGTCATTTATCATTCAATGAACGACTGATAAAAAGATTTAATGATCCTATTTTCATTTTTATTCTTTTTTTTTTTTCACATACAATATATATATATATATATTTCATTTTTTCTTATAGTCTAAGTGAATGGGATTGCAACTCTATTTTAGTCAAAATATTTTAAAGATTTTTCAGTAAATAGCAACATCGTGGGTAAGGAACTCTTTTAGTGACTTACCTAATCTTATTGTAGAAATTTGGGGGATCAACGATTATACCATGCAAACCAGAAAGAGTTTTTATTGGATAAAACTAAAAGAAGATATTACTTGCTTCATTTCTCTATCGCTTATCATGTATATAATAACTCAAATATCCATTTCAAATGCATACCCTATTTTTGCGCAGCAAGGTTATGAAAATCCACGTGAGGCCACTGGACGTATTGTATGCGCTAATTGTCATTTAGCTAATAAGCCTGTAGATATTGAGGTTCCACAAGCGGTACTTCCTGACACTGTATTTGAAGCCGTTGTTCGAATTCCTTATGATAAGCAACTGAAACAAGTTCTTGCTAATGGAAAAAAGGGGGGTTTGAATGTCGGGGCGGTTCTTATTTTACCCGAGGGGTTTGAATTAGCCCCCTCAGATCGTATTTTGCCAGAGATGAAAGAAAAGATAGGTAATCTATCTTTTCAGACTTTTCGTCCCAATAAAAAAAATATTCTTGTGGTAGGACCCGTTCCTGGTCAGAAATATAGTGAAATCACATTTCCTATTCTTTCTCCAAATCCCGCTACTAAAAAAGATGTTCATTTCTTAAAATATTCAATATATGTAGGGGGAAACCGAGGAAGGGGTCAAATTTATCCTGATGGCAGCAAAAGTAACAATACGGTTTATAATGCAACAGCAGCAGGTGTACTAACTAAGATTTTACGAAAAGAAAAAGGGGGATATGAAATAACCATAACCGATGCGGTAGAGGGACGTCAAGTGATTGATATTATACCTCCAGGCCCCGAACTTCTTGTTTCAGAAGGTGAATCCATTAAACAAGATCAACCATTAACAAGTAATCCTAATGTGGGTGGATTTGGTCAGAGTGATACTGAAATAGTACTTCAAGACCCATTACGTATTCAAGGTCTTTTAGTCTTCTTTGCTTCTGTTATTTTGGCCCAAATTTTTTTAGTTCTTAAAAAGAAACAGTTTGAAAAAGTTCAATTGTCCGAAATGAATTTTTAGATCTTAATTAATTATTAGTAGTTATTTAATTCTTTTTATTAATAAAAAGAAAATATATAAAAAATATATATATATATATATATATATATATATATAGCTATTTTGTTGGCAATTGATTAATGTGAAACTACTAAATTTTTCATAAAAACGGCTATTACTTTCCATTTAAATTAAAGTCATAACTTTTGAAATAGGAGCAATAGAATTAGTTCATTCTGATAAGATTTCGTCTTGCCTAAGTGTAGTATTTGGTTTATCTTTTTTTTTTTTATTAAGCATAAGCTAACTCAAAAAAAAATGAAATGTGTAAAGGGATTTTAGTATAAATTAAATATATTAAATTAATCTTACTAATATTTTTAGTAGTCTAAGTCTAGTTTTTGACACAAGAAAAGTATGTGGAGAAATTCTTTTCTTGTGTCGAAAGACTAATGATTCTTACTCTCATGGGGTGTTCGTTAAATAGTCATTTCTTTACTTCTATCTGTCCTTTTGAGATTGAGAGTTCTCAAAAATGAATTATCTTTTTAAACATTGAGTTGTATTCAATTCATACAATAAAAAGTTTGATGATTTAACCATCCATGCCCTCAACGAACAAGTGCGTTAAATCCATTGATTTTTGGTAAGAAAACCGGATAACAAAAAAAGAATGGAATCTTTGGGTAGAAAAAAGGGATCCCTTTTTCAACTTGTACAATTCAAGTTTTATAATTAGAGCCTTAATTAGTAAGAACTCAGTGGGACCCTTTTTATATATGATATATGATTCAAGGGATCCCGTTGAGTTCTTATGCTTTCATCTAGGCAACTCAGTTCATCCGATTATTTTACAAGGATGAACCTAATCCGGAATATGAACCATAAAAGAAAATGCCTAGTAAGCCAATTAGAAGACTACCTACTACAATACCTATTATCCAAAGAGGAATCCTTCCTGTAGTATCGGCCATTTATCCCACTTCCTCCTATATTTTTACTCAAGTGGTCGTACTATAGACATACACAGTCATAGATAATTATGAGATGGTATCCATCCGAGGGGATAAAACAATTTCGACTTTTATTTATTATTCCACTTTTTTTTTTCTAATTTTTTTTTCTATTTTCTTTTTTATTTCTTTTAGTAATTAAAGAAATAATTAGTTAAAGAAATAACTAGAAAATAAAACAGCAAGTACAAAAATAAGTAACAACCCCCAGTAAAGACTGGTACGATTCAATTCAACATTTTGTTCGTTCGGGTTTGATTGTGTCATAGCTCTCTAATGAATTTTGATTAGGTTTATCGTTGTATGAATTGCATTGCTGAGATGGATCCCAAAAAGAAAACAGTCGGTACAGCTAGGCCGTGAACAGCTAACCAGCGTACTGTAAAAATAGGATAAGTTCGATCTATGGTCATTGAGGCCTCCTAAAACGATTTACTAAATTCATTGAGTTGTTCCAAAGAATCAAAACGGCCAGTTATTAGTGGAATTCCTTGTCGGCTTTCTGTAAAGTATTCATTTGGACGTGGACTTCCAAAAACATCGTAAGCTAAACCAGTACTGACGAATAGCCAACCTGCAATGAATAAGGAAGGTATAGTAATGCTATGAATGACCCAATATCGAATACTGGTGATAATATCAGCAAAAGAACGTTCTCCTGTGCTTCCAGACATGCTGAGCTCCACATATTCTTCTACATAAAGTAAAAAGGGATCGATTCTTTAAAAGATTTGATCAGTAAATTTTTATTTACTGATACCTTATCTTTGTAAGATCGTCAATTTAGTACCAAGGGTTTCTTTAAAGTATACCGAATCAGTATAGCTACCCTTCTTCTGACACAGCAACGCAACAGCAATCAGTTAAAAAAAAGATTTTCGAGAACATTATTTTACATTTTTTTTGTACCTATCTTATGCCATATATCATGGATCAGATAAAAAAAAAGAGTGCCTTTGATTAACTAAAGATTTCATTAAATATAACTTTAATGAAATCTTTAGTTATTATTATTATTTATAAAGGACTAGTACTTCAAAAAAAAAAAATAAGCAAGCGAAAAAAAAATGATTAGTCATAGCATTAATATTAATCATTTCTTTTTTGTACTGATTTTGGATTGGATCAGATTTATTTATCTGTGATTCTATTTTTCTTAGTATCGTCTATAATCTATAATGAATACAAAATAAAAACTTTCAGTTGAATTTAGGAAAATGCTTTCCAATTCTATGTCTAAATTAGAAACAAAAGTTTATTTAACTTCTTTATGTTTACTCTAACTAGTTATTTTGGTTTTCTATTAGCAGCCTTAACTGTAACTTCGGTTATTTTTATTGGTCTAAGTAAGATACGACTTATTTAGACTTATTTAACTTATTTAGACTTATTTAAATAAATCAATTTTTAAATAAAAAAAAAATTGAATGAACTGTTTCGAAACATAACCCAAAGTAATTTCTCTAGACAAATACTCTCTATGGGGTCTATTGTTTTAAGTTTTTTTATGGTTTAAGTTTTTTTTATGGATAGTATATCCATCTCAAGTTTTTTTTTTTTTTATTGAGATTTTTAATCAATATAGATTAATATTTAAAGATGGCTATAGCATCTTTTATTTTTTTGGAAACAAATTCAAATGATTGAAGTTTTTCTATTTGGAATTGTATTAGGTCTAATTCCTATTACGTTGGCTGGATTATTTGTAACTGCATATTTACAATATAGACGCGGTGATCAATTGGACCTTTGATTTATTAAAGGGTCTTTTTCTTTTTTTGACCTCCTGCGGTAAGAGAGGGGGTCAAATTTAGAATTTATAATTTAGTTTGCTGCTCAATTTTTTACTAAGATTTTTACTTACGAAAACACCAAGCGAATCACGCTCTATAGGATTTGAACCTACGACATTGGGTTTTGGAGACCCACGTTCTACCGAACTGAACTAAGAGCGTAAATAAAGGATAAGGAAAGCTATTTTTTTTAAGTAGTGCACAATCGATCTTGCTTGAAGTCTTGCAGATTCTTATTTACAATAGACTCCCAATACAAAGCAAAACTTATCCTCTCCCATTTGAATGGATTTCAAGAGATCTTTTTTTATTGCTCATAGGCGAAGTAATAGGTAGGGATGACAGGATTTGAACCCGTGACATTTTGTACCCAAAACAAACGCGCTACCAAGCTGCGCTACATCCCTTTCTTTCAATTGGTTTCCAATTCAATTCTAAAGAATCTCTTTCTTATTTTCCAGATACTTATGTCTTTTTTAAGAGATTTTTTTTATTGGGATATATAGATCCCATATTCCAAAAAATAATAACTTTATTAACAATTCATAGAAAAAAATTCTATATATTAATTAGATATTCTAGATACGATAGATAGAAATATTTTTATCTATATCTGAGGATTCGATCTATATAATTTATATAGAAAAATCGTTAAATAGAAGTTTTTTGTCTTTACATAAAAAAAAAGATTCTATTTATGCTCTTGAATTCTTATTCATTCAAAATTGAATAAAAAATATTTCATAAAAAAAAAATTCCAATTGAACTTGAAGATATCTATTTGATCGTATATATTACAATCAATATGTAATACAATGTATTACAATACAAAAAAAAAGTATCACTAAAAATTTGAAATGAATAAAAATTTTTCTTATTAAACCAATAAGAAAGGAGTATAAAAAAATGCGAGATTTTAAAACTTATCTATCCGTTGCACCTGTAATAAGTACTCTATGGTTCGGGGTTTTAGCCGGACTATTGATAGAAATTAATCGTTTTTTCCCGGATGCATTAACATTCCCCTTTTTTTCGGTCTAGTTATTAATATGGGGGGGGGTTGAAAGAGATTCTAGATAGAATTAGATCTCTGGGACTTCTTTCCCCCCTCTTGCTTCCGTGTATTTTTTTAATTTGGTCGCGTTAGCGTTTTGAAAACAGATAGATTAAAAGTAAAAGCGAAGTAAAATTCAACAAAACTTTTTTTTTTTACTTTTTTTACTAAGATTTCAATAAACTGAAAGGCAAAGAAAACGAAAACATATAAGTATATGTGGTTAATGCTGGGTTAAGCTATCCATATGATGTTAAAATGTTTAACAAAAGAACTCTAGTTCAATTCGAAATTGAAAAGAACTCTTTTAGTTAGTGTATTAACACTGAATATTAAACAATCAAATCTTTCCTAATTTTATTAGGAATTAATCTATTTTTTGTTCACTTTAAATTGTAAATCTCTAAGAGTTAAAGTAACAAAACCAAACCCCAAAAAATAAAAAGGAGGTTCATGGCCAAGGGAAAAGAAGCGCGAGTAGGGATTATTTTGGAATGTACCAACTGTGTTCGAAAGAGTAGTAGTAAATCAAAAGGTATTTCCAGATATAGTACTCAAAAGAATCGACACAATACGCCGATTCGTTTGGAATTGAGAAAATTTTGTCCTTATTGTTCCAAACATATGATTCATGTGGAGATCAAAAAATAGGCGTAACCACTAAATTTTAGTGCGATCTTGATAGGCACTAAAAAAATTGCCTAGTAACAAAAAGTTACTAAGAATTCTCCATCGATAAGCTAGATTCTCTATTCAATAGAGACAATCAAAAGCAAAAGCCTATTTTTTTCATTTTCAATTTTAAATTATTAGCCTTTTTGAGTGGATCGAACTTTCAAATTAAATAAGGAAAAACCAAATCATGGATAAATCCAAGCGACGTTTTCTTAAGCCCAAGCGACGTTTTCTTAAGCCCAAGCGGCGTTTTCTTAAGTCCAACCGATCATTTCGTAGGCGGTTGCCCCCGATTGTATCGGGGGATCGAATTGATTATAGAAATATGAGTTTAATTAGTCGATTTATTAGCGAACAAGGAAAAATCTTATCTAGGCGGGTCAATAGATTGACTTTAAAACAACAACGATTAATCACTATTGCTATAAAACAAGCTCGTATTTTATCTTTATTACCTTTTATTAATAATAATAATGAAAAAAAAATAAAATTTATGAAATTAAAAAAAAGGACTGTGGTTACTCCAACTCCAGGTTCTCGAATACGTAAAAGAAAAGCTTACTCGTCAATTGAATCAAAATTGCAATCCGAATTTAAACTTTAAAAAAAAAAGATTGAAAAAAAGAAATAAGATCTAGTTTTCTTATTGTATGATATTTATCATAAGAAAAAGATTGTTAAATCTTTTTCTTTTTTTGAATGGTTTTGGGCAATTTGTCTGTGTTAGTGATCATTATTTTTATGTTAATTTTTAATTATTATACTCAATTTCTATTCTACCTTCTCAGACTTTTTTTAGCGTATATCGTTGTGATTCTTTTTTTTTTTTTACAATAAATTTCCCTTATATCTAATTTTTATGTTCTTAAATATTAGTTGAAATTGTATAAAGACAATTCTTATTTAAAATCCCAATTTGTGCGAGTATTTTACGATTAATAAGCATTTGTCTCTTGTAGAGATTGTTTATTAATTTATTATAATTAAAGGATAGAAGATTTTTGCGAATTGATGCATTTATTCGAGTCACCCACAAACGCCGAAAATCTCTTTTTTTCCTCTCTCTATCCCGATGAGCCGAAGCTAAGGCCCTAAGTTTTTGTTGAATAATACTTCGAGTACGTCGTGAATTCCCCCCACCAAAATTTGATGTGAATAAACGAATTTTTGTTCTACGTCTATGAGCTATATATCCTCGTTTAGTTCTGGTCATTGAATAAGCGAAACTTTTATGAATAACGAAAAGATTTCTTATCTTTCAGCTATTATTTTTTCCTTTTCTATAAAAACAAAACTCATTTTTCCAATGTATAAAAAAAGAATTCCAATGGCTTTTGCTACAATAACCTTCCTACCCACAATTTTTTTTATATATGATTCGTGTTTTTCTAGAAATGATAAAGCTATATTAAAAAGAAGTAAAAAAAAAAGAAATCAAATAAACTAACATAAAAAAAAAGAAATAAAAAAATCAAAAAAATCGTGGGTTCCATCGTTTTTATGGTAACTTCTTTTAAACGGTGAGGTCTTCTATATACACCGGAGCTCTTTTTAATTTAATCAAAAATCTTGTTAACTTGTATAGTTCACACCCTTTTGCTCTACCTCTGAATTAATCAGCAATAGGTCTTTCACACCAAGATCCATCTATACAGTAACGGTATTTAATTAGGAAGATTAGCAAATTTGCTGACCCTCGGGGTCCGTTTTTACAAGAATATGGGCCTTATCTTTTTTGGACCCTGCTTAACTTAAAAAAGAATCAATTATTAACAATTGGGTATTTCTTCCCAGTTTCAATTAAAAATGGAGGTGATTGAATTTTCACCACCGAAAACCATAAATTTGATCTACAATAAAAAAAGAAAGATATGTTAGATCCTTTTTTAGGATCTAACCTGAGATTGTTTTTTTCTATCTTAGTACTTTTTTTTTGTAGTGGGTAATCCAAAGGGTTCTTTTTTTCCCATAAGATCGAGGATTTAAACGAGTCGCACATACACCCGAGTACACGTTCCTCGTCGCTGAGGACATCTCACAAGAGCTGGAGATTTGTTTATTTTTCTGATTGGCTGTCTTGTGTTTCTAATAAGTTGTTTAATAGTTGGCATGGTAAAGTGTATGCAGCATAATAATCTGGTTTAGATTAATCCTAACCGGCTGATTCTAAATTTTAGCTTTTCTATAAAAAAAACTTTATCTATTTTTTTTATGTATAATTCTATATAAGACGATAAATAAAATCGGAAGATGGGGTAAATTCCCCCTACTTTTTATTCACCTCGGCTGCTATGGAATCAACTATTCCATAAACTTGGGCTTCTTGTGCTGACATAAAAAGATCTCTTTCCATATCCGCGTATATAACTGAGACGGATTGGCCCGTTTTTTTTGCATATTCCTTTGTGATGGTTTTGCGCATTTTTGTTACTGCGTGTATTTCCATGGAAAGGTCTCCCGTTTCTAACTCAGAAAACGAAGCAACAGGTTGATGGATCATTATTCTAGCATGAGGGAATGCTATACGTTTGGAATTCTCTCCTCCAGCTAGGATCAAAGATGCCATTGAAGCAACAATTCCCCCCCCTATTGTATTGATGTCCGGTGGTACAGCTTGCATCATATCATAAATGGCTAGTCCTGACTTTACCCATCCACCGAGAGAATTTATAAACAAAGTCAAATCAGTAGTTTCGTCCTCTATACTGAGATAGGTCATAAGACCCAGAAGTTGATTTGATAGCTCATTATTTATTTTTCGAGTCAAAAAAAGGATTCTTTCTTCATAAAGTAGATTGGGTAAATCAACCCAAGTTAACTTTCCTTCGGCATCCGTATATTCGTACTCATCCTCACTTTCATCTTCATTTTGATACCCATCTTCAGATTCCGAATCTTCAAACCCAGCCTCTTCAAACTCATACTCAGGAATTTTTGGAACACCTACTGGCATAAAGTAAAAGATCAAAATGTCAGTATGCTATTTTACTTTGATATGAAAGCATAACAATGAATTCTTTGAAGTCAAAAAATTCATTTTTTTTTTTATTTCAGAGATTCACTGCCTTAAGAATAATTTTTTTGACTAATGAATAAATTTGTCTGCAATTACTCCGCTAAAAAAAATAAGATCAAAACCCCATTGCGTATTGATACTTATCGAGTATAGAATAGATCTGCTTCTCCTTGTTCCTACAATCCCAATTCTACATTATTTTACATTATTACTCAAATAAAAAAATATTTCTCTTTTGGGGGGATAATTGATGAAAAAAGGAGGTTTATAATATTCTTTTTTCAGTGCAATAAAGTTACATATTATTATACATTAATAATTAAAAAGGGGTATTTCCATGGGTTTACCTTGGTATCGTGTTCATACCGTCGTATTGAATGATCCTGGTCGTTTGCTGGCTGTCCATATAATGCATACGGCTTTAGTTGCAGGTTGGGCCGGTTCGATGGCTTTATATGAATTAGCAGTTTTTGATCCATCGGACCCCGTTTTGGATCCAATGTGGAGACAAGGTATGTTTGTTATACCTTTCATGACTCGTTTAGGAATAACAAATTCCTGGGGTGGTTGGAGTATCACAGGAGGAACTATATCAAATCCAGGCATTTGGAGTTATGAAGGTGTGGCGGGTGCACATATTGTCTTTTCTGGTTTGTGCTTCTTAGCAGCTATCTGGCATTGGGTGTATTGGGATTTAGAAATCTTTTCTGATGAACGGACAGGAAAACCGTCTTTGGATTTGCCGAAGATCTTTGGAATTCATTTATTTTTGGCTGGGGTTGCTTGTTTTGGGTTTGGTACCTTTCATGTAACAGGATTATATGGTCCAGGAATATGGGTATCCGACCCTTATGGGCTAACCGGAAATGTACAAGCTGTAAGCCCCGCTTGGGGTGTTGAAGGTTTTGATCCGTTTGTTCCGGGAGGAATAGCTGCTCATCATATAGCAGCAGGTACGTTGGGCATTTTAGCGGGTCTTTTTCATTTAAGTGTGCGTCCGTCTCAACGTCTATACAAAGGATTGCGGATGGGAAATATTGAAACGGTTCTTTCCAGTAGTATTGCTGCTGTTTTTTTTGCAGCTTTTGTAGTTGCTGGAACAATGTGGTATGGTTCAGCAACTACGCCAATTGAATTATTTGGTCCAACTCGTTATCAATGGGATCAAGGATACTTCCAACAAGAAATCTATCGACGCGTTAATGATGAATTAGCCACAAATAAAAGTTTATCTGAAGCTTGGTCTAAGATTCCTGAAAAATTGGCATTTTATGATTACATTGGTAATAATCCAGCAAAAGGTGGATTATTTCGAGCGGGTTCAATGGATAATGGAGATGGAATAGCTGTTGGATGGTTGGGACATCCTATCTTTAGAGATAAAGAAGGACGTGAACTTTTTGTACGACGTATGCCTACTTTTTTTGAAACTTTTCCTGTTGTTTTAGTAGACGGAGACGGAATTGTTAGAGCGGATGTTCCTTTTCGAAGGGCAGAGTCGAAGTATAGTGTCGAACAAGTAGGTGTAACTGTTGAGTTCTATGGTGGGGAATTAAATGGGGTTACTTATAGTGATCCTGCTATTGTTAAAAAATATGCTAGACGAGCTCAATTGGGTGAGATTTTTGAATTAGATCGTGCTACTTTGAAATCAGATGGGGTTTTTCGTAGCAGTCCGCGAGGGTGGTTTACTTTTGGACATGCTTCCTTTGCTCTGCTTTTCTTTTTTGGTCACATTTGGCACGGGTCTCGAACCTTGTTCCGAGATGTTTTTGCTGGTATTGATCCAGATTTAGACGCTCAAGTGGAATTTGGAACATTCCAAAAGATTGGAGATCCAACTACACGAAGACAAGGAGTCTAATAACTGTAATCTCTTATTTTTCTATTATTTTTTTGTGATTAGCTATGCTGTAGTGTATCATCTGTTTTTTCATTACTTTTTTTAATCTCGACTTCTTCATTTGTGTGGCTATGATCCAAAATAAACAGGTATGGAAGTTATAATTGTAAACCACGGTTGAATTTATGGAAGCATTGGTTTATACATTCCTTTTAGTCTCGACTTTAGGAATCATTTTTTTCGCTATCTTTTTTCGAGAACCTCCAAAAGTTCCAACTAAAAAGTGAAATTCTTTTTCATTCTCTTAGACTAGATGCAGTAAAGAGCCTCCCAATTTTGGGAGGCTCTTTACTGCATCTAGTCCCCGTGTTCCTCGAAGGGATCACGTAGTTGCTGAGAGGGTTGCCCAAAAGCAGTATATAAGGCATACCCAGTAAAACTTACAAGTAAACCAGATATAAAGATGGCGACTAGAGTTGCTGTTTCCATTTTTATCGAATTTCAAAAATACAATGGATCTATGATAAGATCATCTATTTACAATGAAATCGTATACAAAGTCAACAGATCTCAATTAATACAACATAGGATTTATGGCTACACAAAGCGTTGAGGGTAGTTCTAGATCTGTTCCAAGACGAACTATTGTAGGGAATTTATTGAAACCATTGAATTCCGAATATGGTAAAGTAGCTCCTGGGTGGGGAACTACTCCCTTAATGGGGGTTGCAATGGCTTTATTTGCAGTATTTTTATCAATTATATTGGAGATTTTTAATTCTTCTGTTGTATTAGATGGGATTTCAATGAATTAAATTTATAAGGACCTGTCATCCCTACCTTATTAAATACAATGTTATTTTTTGATTTTGTTATCCGATTCTTTTTTCATTTTTTTATTATTTTGGGGGAGTTCGATCGTGAAATTTTTTCTGTATTTATGGAATATGAGTGTGCGGCTTGTTTTAATGAATCCTATCGATAATACAGAGGAGGGATCTGTCATCTTTTACTATAGATAGTCTTTTGATCGTCAGATATTATCTTTAACTATAGAGATATCTGGAGCACGAAAGAGAGGGATTAAATTAGGAAGTTTTTTAACTATGATTCATACCGAATAATATTCGGATCGCGTAACCCAATTATCAAAAGACAAAAAAGAGTTTCAAGAGATTTTTATTTATTTTTTTTTTTTGAACAAAAGAAAAACCTTTTTTTGATTGACTTCTTTTTGTATTGTCTTGATTTCTTGAGTTATTCATTAAATTGAATTGAATAAATGATGATAGAAGGATTCTTACTCACAAAATCTTTGAATTTCATTTTATTTTAAATGATTCTTGATTTATCGTCATCGTGGTTCTAGTCTGAATCTGAGGTTTCAATTTATTTCTAGGATTTTAACAAGAGAATCTCTATCAGTCATTACTAACTAAAAAAGCACTAGTAAAGAAAAGAGTACATACACAAATACCAAATTACTGGAATGACAAAAAAATGGATAAAGAGAAATTTCAAGAGGCCTAGATATACTGAGAAAAGTGATAAATGAGCCGATTTGATATTTTAGCATTAGAACTCCAAAGAATAAGTTTCTAGTTTATCTTTTTTAAATGGGTTGAATAATCATTTTAATAGAGGATTTATTCATTTTATAACTAGAACGATATAGGATTAATGGGAATGAATTTACAGTCTATCTTCATGTTTTAACCTAGTTTTTTATTTACCTATTCTTTTATTTGGGTTGTTTTGTTTGAGCTGTACGAGAATAAATGCTCATATACAGTTCTCAGGGGGGGTCTCCTTAATTTACCTATCCCAATAAGATTTATGATTGGTTCGAAGAACGTCTCGAGATTCAGGCGATTGCTGATGATATAACTAGTAAATATGTTCCTCCTCATGTCAATATATTTTATTGTTTAGGAGGAATTACGCTTACTTGTTTTTTAGTACAAGTAGCTACAGGATTTGCTTTGACCTTTTACTATCGTCCAACCATTGCTGAGGCTTTTGCTTCTGTTCAATACATAATGACTGAAGCTAACTTTGGGTGGTTAATACGATCAGTGCATCGATGGTCGGCAAGTATGATGGTTTTAATGATGATTCTGCACGTATTTCGTGTCTACCTTACCGGTGGTTTTAAAAAACCTCGCGAATTGACTTGGGTTACTGGTGTAGTTCTTGGAGTCTTGACCGCTTCTTTTGGTGTAACTGGTTATTCCTTACCTTGGGACCAAATTGGTTATTGGGCAGTCAAAATTGTAACAGGTGTACCGGATGCTATTCCGGGAATCGGAGCATCCGTGGTAGAGTTATTGCGTGGAAGTGCTAGTGTAGGACAATCTACTTTAACTCGCTTTTATAGTTTACATACTTTTGTATTACCTCTTCTTACTGCTGTATTTATGTTAATGCATTTTCTAATGATCCGTAAGCAAGGTATCTCTGGTCCTTTATAGACAATTGGATAGCAAATAGAGATCATAGGTAATTGTATGTAATAACTTTTGATTACTTGGGGGAGGGAAAAGACAATTTCATTGCTACAAATATGGATTATTGCAAAGAATAAGACATATATTTGGATATTTTCCTTCAACTTATATTATTTAATATGAATAGTTAAAATGAATAGTTGAAGTGAATTCTCCGAAGAAAAAAAAAAAGGAATTATGGGAGTGTGTGACTTGAACTATTGATTTGGCCGTGCAGAAATATGTTATTAACTGCCACATTTAAATTCATCAATAAATGTGTCTTTGTTCCAACCACTGTGTAAACTGTATACAAAATACAAAAGAAAATACAAAAGATAGGCTGGTTCGCTTGAAAAGGATTTTTTCGATGATCAAATGACTTCTGGCTACGTAAAATC